CAAGAAAGGCTCCAGAAGATGTTGATCGTAAATAACAGGATTGTTTATGAAAAAAAACTAATAAAAATTCGCATTCAGATACATAAGAATTGTACAAGAACCAAAATAGTCTTTTATTTTCTTTTGAAAAAACATAAATAGTTTTATTACTCTGAATAGTTTTATTCAGATTCTGATATTTATGTAGAAAGAATCGCAATAAATGTAAAGAGGGAACATCTTGAATCCAGCATTGAAGGATTTGAACCAAAATTTCAAAATGGATAGGATGGGGTATTAGTATATCTGAAACATTATTTAAATGAGATAATTTGTCCTCTAAAAAAGGAAATATTGAATGAATAGATCCTAAATTCTGAGATTTTGGTATTTCTTTTTCTTCGGAGGAAGATACTAATCGTAGCGAAAATGGAATTTCCACAATGACTGAAAAACCCTTTGATACCATTTGAGAATAAAAAAAATGAGAATAAAAATAATTGGTGTGTCCACCGAATCTATTTTGATTAGAATCATTAACCAAATAAATCAAAAAATTCTGTTGATACATTCGAATAATTAAACGTTTTACAAGTACTAAACTAAATTTATTGTCATAACCAATAAATTCGATAGGTTCGTAAAAAATCGAACCATTTAAACTATCATCATGAGCAAGTGTGTAAATATACTCCTGCAAGAGAAGCGGATATAGGAAGTGTTGTTGCGGAGATCTATCTTTTTTTAAATACTCTTGTAATTCTTCCATTTACATTTTTCTACTTGAAACAGAGACACAAGACAGGAGGCATTTCTTGGATTATCAAATGATACATAGTGCAATATGGTCCGAACAGGGTATATAATTACAGTATATATAGTTAAGAAATAAAGATAGACCCCGGAGACCTAGAATCCAATCAACAGGATCCTTTTCCTCTCCTTTTCTATAGGTTTTATCCTTTGTTAAAAGAGGGTAAAAAATCCTTTATTTTTGCAACCCGATCGCTCTTTTGATTTTGGAAAAAATTAGATTCTCTTTACTTTATCAGTATACTGTTTCTTCTACACATCCGTCTCCAAGAGAATAGTTAGGATTTTTTTTTCATAAAAAAATAAAAAATAATCAATGATTTACTCGCATAAAAACCTTTTTCTGCACTGGCACTAATCTATTTTTAACATCCAAATTAGATCGGGTAATTATTCCAATTTTAAGAATATAAGCTCGTTGCTTTTTGTTTTACCAAAATTAGGACTAAAAGACGATATCCATTTATTCACTAGACCCAACTGTAAATTTATTTTGTCTCCTTCCAAAAATAAAAACAATTAATAATATATATATATACAGTTAAGTTAAGGATAAATTAAAAGTTATATTTTAATTTTAATAAAAAAATTATTACGACATGCTGTTTTTTCCTTCATTACCTTTTAAGATCAGTCGTGGTCTTATATAGACTCTACCAATAGTCTGGACGAATTCGTTGCTTCATCCAAATGTGTAAAAGATCATAGTCGCACTTAAAAGCCGAGTACTCTACCGTTGAGTTAGCAACCCGGATTGTAGATACGATAAAAAAAATTTGATCCCATCCCGCCAAAATAAAAAGATTGAACTAGCAACAAATTAAATTTAAAAGAAAGATTTTTTTAATCAATTATAAACACCAATCCACTAAAATAGGTAGGATTGGATTAAAAAATAATAAATTCTCAAATAAATTCTCATTATAGATATATCTAATATCTATAAATCAAAACTTATACCTATTTTTCTCTTGATCCATTCCATTTTTTTTTTTACGTCTTGTATACCAGTAAATTCAGTAAACACATCCTTATGACTAAGATGACTAAGGCTAAAGCGAAGGAAAAAAAAAATAAATATGAGGCAGGAATAAACAGATCCATTTTATTTATCTACGATCAAATTATATTTGTTCGGTACACCATTGTCAATATGATTATGATATAGAATGCTGAGAAAAAAATTCTAAATAAATCAAATTAAGGCCTTGTGTTGGATTGGCACAATATAAGTAAAAAAATAAATTTGAATGCAAAAATAAATAAAGGCAGGGTAGAGAAAAATATCGAGTTGATTCAATCAAAAGAGGTACAATAACCGAAATTCACCCTGTCTTTGTCGGTAAATTAAATTCCCACAATAAAAAATAAATAATAAAATAATGAGTGAGCAAAAAAAAAAAAGAGCAAACAAATTATGGAGAAATAATTATACAAAGATAGATGCTAGTACCCTCTCTTTTTTATTCAATTTTTTTTTTTAATTTTATTAAATTAACAGTTAACCCAATATTCCTTCTTTAAATAATTCTGTCTTCCTTAAAATATCATGAACAGTTACTGTGGGTTGAGCGCCATTTTCAAGGAAATATAGAATAGCGGGAACATTTGAATAGGTTTGATTCTTTATCGGATCGTAAAAACCTACCTTCCGAAGATCTCTTCCTTCTCTTCGGGATCGAACATCAATTGCAACGATTCGATAGATGGCTCATCGGGATAGATGTAGATAAACAATGCCCCCCCTAGAAACGTATAGGAGGCTTTATCCTCATACGGCTCGAGAAAAAATGATTCTAATTTCTGTATATAACGGCAAATATATCCATAAAATACTGAATAAATAATGAATTAGACTATGATTAAAGTGGTTTTTTCTTCCTCTTTCCTTACGAAAGTTAAAAAGATCTCATTCGTACTCATAACTCAAGTTGGGTAATTCTTAGGAAATCCTTAGATATTTATTGAGCCGTCTCTAACCTCTTTTGTTTGTCTCGAATCAATTTTTATTCCGCATTTTGATCCAATTGTTGAGACAATTGAAAATAGTGTTTCCTTGTTCCGGAATCCTTTATCTTTGTTTTGTGAAATCATTGGGTTTAGACATTACTTCGGTGATCCTTACTCCTTTCAAAAGGGCAGCAACATACCCTTTGTTTTTTTTTTTATTATTTCTTTCTATAGAAAAAAATAAGAGAGATTGATTCCCTTGTGATACACTTTTGATCGAAATAGTTTTATGAATTCCGACAAATATTACTTATTTTCTTTTTTATTTCAAACTTGTTTGAATTTTAACCCTTTTCAATTTATATAATTTATCCATTTATATTAAAAATTTATATTATAGAGGATATATTTACAAAGTTGGTTCAACTTATTGATTTTTATTGTCACTAACCCTAGATTCTTCCCCCCGATAAATGAATCTCAATCCTTTCTGCTCGAGCTTCATCATGTACTTTTTATTTAGATTAGAACCCAACACAAATTAGGTTCCTAGTAAAAAGAACAAACTATGTCGAGCCAAGAGCATCTTCATTCTTATAGAAAATGGCGGATGTAAGAATCCACAGTCAATCATGTCCTTCAAGTCGCACGTTGCTTTCTACCACATCGTTTCAAACGAAGTTTTACCATAACATTTCTCTTATTTAATTTCAAACTGATATGGAATTGATTCAATATGAAATCATGAATAGTCATTGGATCAACTGATATATGTATATATTATTATATATTATGATATGGCCGGCCGTATAGTTTTGATTTTTTATTATATCCATAAATAGTCTCTATAATTTAATATTATAGAGACTATTTATAGATATAATAATATTTTCCTTTCCTTACTTTCCGGAAAAGTCTTACTCAGGAAGGATCCCTTTTTTAACCCCATATCATATTAATAGAATTAAATACAATACATAAGAATGAAATACAATACATAACAAAAATAAAGAATAAATGAGTTTAGTTTGCTTAAGATTTATTGAAATTTTCAACAGATTGTTCGGGACGATCAATCATGAAGGATCCTTTTTTTTCTTGAACAAATAAATTAAAAACCTCAAAGAAAGGGGCTCTAATGAATTCCCAATTCCAGAATAAAATCTATTTTTAATCAAATAAACTATTCCAATGACCCACGAAGGTTGGAAAGTTTATCGATAATATATAGATTTATTGCACTTCTTCGAATACCAAAGCAAAGATTTATATCATAAAAATTAAGTTAAAAAATTAAAGATCTTTATTTCCAACTGCATTTGACACTTGATTCTGTTTGTAAGAAACCAAAAAAATTCTTAAGAATCATTCTTAGAATTCAGAACGAAAGATTGTTCTCTTTAACAATTTTCTGTTTAATGTTGGAAACAATGTGATCCAATCTGCCCTTTATAGCAGAAAGGGTCTGGGACGGAAGGATTCGAACCTCCGAGTAACGGGACCAAAACCCGTTGCCTTACCGCTTGGCCACGCCCCATTTGAATTTATATTCAACACTAATAAATACTAATATTATATTAGTATTGGTTATTCGTCAATTCTAGTATGTAATATATTGTTGCTAGGTTTCTATACATATAGAATCAAAAAATTCATTGATCATTACATTGAATTCTATTAAGATATTGTATGAAAGTATAATTCTTTGTATTCTCGTTTGAGAATTGAAAGGGGTTTTTGATTTGGGATAGTTCAAAGAAAAAGAAGGATTTTTTGGCCTGCCTTTTTCATTTTTACCTTATATTATAAAAATGACTCAATCAAAATTAAATTATCTAAATCTACAAGAACGAAATTTTTGTTATGCTTAATATCTTTAGTTTAATCTGTATCTGTCTTAATTCTATCCCTTATTTGAGTTCGAGTAGTTTTTTCTTCGCCAAATTGCCCGAGGCTTATGCTTTTTTCAATCCACTCATAGACATTATGCCTATCATACCTCTATTCTTTTTTCTCTTAGCCTTTGTTTGGCAAGCTGCTGTAAGTTTTCGATGAAATCTTCAATATTCTCCTAAATTCATGATTTTTTGAAAAAAAAAAAAAAAAACACACTTCATTATAGCATATGCGGTACGAAAAAAATGGGTAATCTATTCCCCTAAAAAAATGATCTTGGAGATTTTGTAATGCTTACTCTCAAACTCTTTGTTTATACAGTAGTGATATTCTTTGTTTCTCTCTTCATCTTCGGATTCTTA